AAAATTAGAGGTAARAATTAATTTAATTAAAATAAATATATTATTATAAATATATTTTTTTTCTACTAHTTTTTTTTAAAATTTTTTTAGATATATTTAAAATTTAAATAAGTAATTTCACTAAAAAGAGATTAAAAATTTTTTTCAACGGTTTTAAAAAAAAAAAACCACCAGACAAGTCTAATTAGTGTTTTCAAAACACCTATGGGTGGTTATAATAAAATTATTTTCTCCCAGCAAAAATTTATAAAGGGTCTGATAAAATAATAGGCAAAATAGCTAATTCTTAATAATTGGCCAATAAAAATGTAAGGGCTTTCCACGGGGGATATGCCGATTCATGTGAGAAGCCTAACATCCATAATATAAAGATAAAAAATAAGTTTATTCAAAGGGTAATAAGGTCTAGTTATAGCTCTTAAATGAAGGTAGGGAATGAAATATAAGATAAAGATCGATGCTGCTAGGGCTACAATGCCTCCTATTTTGTTAGGGATGGAGCGCAAGATAGCGTATGCAAAAAGGAAATATCACTCAGGTTGAATATGGATAGGAGTGACATATGGGTTTAGATTGAAGAAATTCTCATCATCACCCAGGGTCAAGGGTATTAAGAGTGAGATAAATATAAATAAAAACAAAACCATCGCGTAACCTACTAAATCTTTAAGAATAAAGATAGGGTTAAATATGTATTTGTTATTTGTAGATTTTAGCCCTAACGGATTTTTTGACCCGGTCTGATGAAGGAGAATGATATGAATAATAGTTAAAGCTGTAATTAAAAAAGGCAATATAAAATGAAATGAAAAAAATCGTATGATTGTAGGGGAATTAACAGAGGGGGACCCTCATACCAGCTGGATTAAATTTGGCCCAATATAAGGGACTTCGGACAGTAAATTTGTGATCACAGAAGCACCTCAATATGATATTTGATTGATAGGGAGGACATAGCCTAGGAAGGCTGTGGCTATAGTGAGGATAAAGATAGTTACTCCGGTAAATCAAGTATGAATATACATATATGAGAAATAGTAGATATTTCGACTAATATGGTAGTAGAGACAAACAAAAAAAAGAGAAGCTCCGTTGGCATGAATATAGCGAATTATCCAGTTTTTTGTGATATCTTCTATAGATAGTATCACTATAAAGAAAGAATTTTCTATATTAGGTGAGTAGGAAGAGGCCAAAAGAACTCCTGTAGAAAGCTGAATTAATAAACACAAAAATAGTAATGACCCTACATTCCAAGAGAAAGAGATATTTTTAGGGGCAGGTAGATCTATGAAAGTAGAATTCAATACTTTAATGATAGAGGATTTGTTTTTTAGTTGGTTTGACATTATTTCAGAGAGTAGTTTAATAAATAATAATTTTGGAGATTGTAGAAGGCTTGGGTCCTCTCTGATAAAAGATAAGCTAACTGAAGCTAACGGGCTCATATCTCGTTTATGATTAATTCTCTTTTAGTGGTGTAATCTAATAAAGATATTTCATTGATGAAGAAAATATAGAATTATTCTTACTACTAAAAGAGTGACATCTTTAATTTACAAAATTAATATTTTATTTAAACTATTTTAGTTAATTTAGACTTTCGTTTCCCCAAATTTACAATTTGGTATGTTGTATACAATACTAAATTACTTAGTAGTCTACTTTAAAAATCAAAGTTTTATGTGCTCTTTACACTAAAGTAAATTAATACGGCTATTAGCATTTATAAGTTTGCAACTTATTGTGATACCACTTCATATTATTTTTTTTCACCCCTCAACAATTTTATTTATTTTTTTTTTATTGTTTTCTCTTACTATAATAATTTCTTTGAATTCTTGATTTCTTATTTGATTTTTTATTGAGATAAATTTATTGTCTTTTATTCCATTAATTTTGGTAAAAAAAAATAAATATTGTGTAGAAAGCAGACTAAAATATTTTTTCATTCAAACTTTAAGCTCTATTCTGATTTTAGTAGGTTTGGTACTTATATTTATAGATATGGGAATTTATGAATTTTTTTTTATCGGTGGCTTGAGGATTAAATTAGGTTTTGCACCCTTTCACCAATGGGTAGTAAATGTAGTGGAGGGGCTATCTTGACCACTGGTCGGTCTTTTGTTAACAATCCAGAAAGTAGGCCCTTTTATTCTCTTAGGTTATCTTTATGCCATAAAAGAAAATCTGAGCTATGTAATTTATGCCCTTAGTCTAGTGAGGTCTTTTTTTGGGTGTGTAGGAGGTTTATTTACTAGTTCATTACGGAAAATTTTAGTCTTTTCTTCAATTTCACATGCTTCTTGGATGATTCTTGGTCTGATCAGGTCCATTTATTTATGAGGGCTCTACTTTATTTTTTATATCATAATTTTATTTTCTGTCATAAGAATTTTAAATTTCTATAATCTTAGAAACCTTAATCATATATTCTTAAAATTAAGATTTTTTAGGAGATTAATTTTAGGTGTGTCAGTCCTATCTATAGGAGGCATGCCTCCTATGACAGGATTCGTATCTAAATTTATTGTGATAAAAGAATTTATTGTCTTGTACAATTTCTTTATTCTTATCTTTTTACTAACAAGCGTTTTCATCAGATTATTTTTTTATTCCCGGGTATTTATATTTAATTTTATTTTTTTAGTGAACAAAAACTTGTTTTTGAGATCAGATAAAAAAAAATTAGGATATCCACTGTTCGTGAATATTAGGGGCTTTGTTTTAATTCCTTTCATTATAGGGGTGTTATTAAATTTTAAGTTATATAAACTTAGAGCCTTCAAAGCTTTCAAAAAGAATTATTCTTAAATTTAAGTGAATTTTAAGTTAAAAAAACTAGAAATCTTCCAAATTTCCAATAAGACATTCTTAAATTCAAGAATTTTAAACCGCTGGCTATTTTCTACTAATCATAAGGATATTGGGACCTTGTATTTCGTTTTAGGGGCATGGGCTAGAATGGTCGGTACTGCTATAAGAGTAATAATCCGGATAGAACTAAGCTACCCCGGAAATCTGATTGGAGACGATCAATTATATAATGTTATTGTAACAGCTCATGCTTTTGTTATAATTTTTTTCATAGTTATACCTATTATAATTGGAGGGTTTGGTAATTGGTTGCTACCTTTAATACTTGGGAGCCCCGACATAGCCTTCCCTCGTATAAATAATATAAGTTTCTGACTTCTACCCCCATCATTTTTATTGCTTCTGATAAGAAGAATAGTAGAGAGAGGTGTAGGGACGGGGTGGACAGTCTACCCTCCTCTGTCAAGGTTAATTGCCCATAGAGGAGCTTCAGTAGATCTAGCTATTTTTTCACTTCACATAGCAGGGGTGTCTTCTATTTTGGGTGCAATTAATTTTATTTCAACTGTTTTAAATATGCGAGCTACGGGTATAACTATAGACCAAGTGACACTTTTTAGATGATCAGTGTTCATTACGGTAATTTTATTATTATTATCACTACCTGTTTTAGCTGGCGCTATCACTATATTACTTACCGATCGAAATTTAAATACTTCTTTTTTTGACCCTAGGGGGGGTGGAGATCCGATTTTATACCAACATCTGTTCTGATTTTTTGGACACCCTGAGGTATATATTCTTATTTTGCCTGCCTTTGGGATTGTCTCCCATGTAGTGAGTCAAGAGGCGGGTAAAAAATCAGTTTTTGGGACTTTAGGGATAATTTATGCAATATTAGCTATTGGAGTCTTAGGATTTATTGTGTGGGCACACCATATATTTACGGTAGGAATAGATGTCGACACTCGTGCTTATTTTACATCCGCGACAATAATTATTGCCGTCCCCACCGGGATTAAGATTTTTAGTTGGCTGGGAACTCTCCAGGGAGGAAAATTAACTTTCAGCCCTTCTTTAATTTGAAGTTTAGGGTTTATTTTCTTATTCACAATAGGGGGATTAACAGGAATTATGCTAGCTAACTCTTCTATTGATGTAGTGCTTCATGATACCTATTATGTGGTGGCTCATTTTCATTATGTTTTATCAATAGGGGCAGTATTTGGAATTTTTGCGGGGTTTAGGCACTGGTACCCCTTATTCACCGGGTTAACTCTTAATAGGGTCCTTTCGAAGCTTCATTTTTTTAGTATATTTTTAGGGGTTAATATAACTTTTTTCCCCCAACATTTCTTGGGTCTAAGGGGGATGCCCCGGCGGTATTCTGACTACCCTGACTCCTTTATTAGGTGAAATATTATTTCTTCCTTAGGCTCCTATTTATCTATGATTTCCATACTAATTTTTATTGTAATACTGTTAGAATCTTTTATTACTAAGCGGTCTGTGATGTTTTCATTAAATATAATCACTTCTTTGGAATGAAAAAATTACTACCCCCCGGCAGACCATAATTTCTTGGATATTCCTATTTTATGCAATTCTTAAGATGACAGAATTAATGTGATAGCTTTAAAATCTATATATGGGTTACCTCTTAAGAATCTTAACTTGGTCAATACTAAACTTTCAAGATGGGTCATCTTCTATTATAGAGCAATTAATCTTTTTCCATGACTTCGCGATAATGATTATCATTTTTATTTTAACCTTAGTAGGTGTTAATTTGTTGTTTATCTGTTATTACAAACTTACATACCGGTTTTTTAACCAGGAACAAAGTATTGAAACAATTTGGACTGTAGTGCCTATTTTTATCTTATTAATAATTGCTTTGCCTTCTCTTCGAGTCTTATATTTTTTGGATGACTCTTTTGACTCTTACCTCACTATGAAAGTGATTGGGCACCAGTGATATTGGTCTTACGAATACCCTTATTTTAAAAATTTAACGTTCGACTCTTATATAGTCCCAACAAAAGATTTGGCTCTCAGTAGATTCCGCCTTTTAGAGACAGACAATAGGCTGGTTTTACCTACTAATATGCAAATTCGTATAATTGTCAGAGCCTCAGATGTTATCCACGCTTGGGCAGTACCTTCGCTAGGGTTAAAGGTGGATGCTGTACCTGGGCGGTTAAATCAGATTAATTTTATAATTTCTCGTTGTGGGGTGTTTTATGGACAGTGCTCTGAAATTTGTGGGGCAAACCATAGGTTCATACCTATTAAATTAGAGTCGGTACCTATAAAATGTTTTATTAATTGGCTAGAAAAATTAGAGTTATAAGATGGCTGAAATAGTATAAATTTTTTAAGTTTACCATAGTAGAAATACTTCTTATGAAAAATTAGTTAATTAATAATATTAATTTGTCAAATTAAAGTAACTTACGTATTTTTCTATCCCTCAGATAGCTCCTTCGTTATGGTTAATTATTTACGTACTAGTGTGACTTTCAACTTACCTAATAGCTAGGGTAGTATTTTGTACTAGTAGGTGTTCTTCACTCACTCAAGGAAGAATCTCAAAGAGAAACAGAATAGAAATACTATGACAATAAATTTATTCAGAATTTTCGACCCCTCCACTCTTCATTTCGTCAATAACTGAGTCTCAATTTTTATCTGAATTTTTTTAGTTCCTAGAACTTTCTGAGTACTCACGAGGCGACTTAACTCTATTTTGGTTCTCTTTATCAAATACATTTACTCTGAATTTAAACCCCTGCTGTTAAAAAGAAGATTCACTTTATTAGTCTCTGTATCTATCTTTTTTTTCGTGTTATCTAACAATATCCTAGGGCTTTTTCCTTATATTTTTTGTGGGAGAAGACATATAAGATTTACGTTAAGGTTAGGTCTTATAGCTTGGTTAAGATTAATGTTTTATGGATGGGTTCATAATTATAAGAATATCCTCATTCATCTAATCCCGGAAGGTACCTCCACAGGTTTGATGCCTTTTATAGTAGTGGTAGAGACTATTAGGAATATCATTCGCCCTATTACTCTTTCAATCCGACTATGCGCAAATATAATCGCGGGGCACTTACTAATTAGCCTTTTGAGCACTTCTTTAATTAATAGAAGTTCTTTAATGTTTGTTATATTGGCTCTAGGAGAGGTTAGATTACTAATTTTAGAAATTGCGGTAGCTTTTATCCAGGCTTACGTGTTTAGAATATTATTAACTTTATACACTTCTGAATTATCATCTTAATGACCACACACAGAAACCACCCTTACCATTTAGTCGAGAAAAGACCTTGACCTATCGTGACATCTTTTAGAGTTTTTTTCCTTTTAACGGGTTTAGCTAAATGATTCCATACCTACAGACTGAGCTTAGGATTTCTAAGTTTTACAGCATTGATTTTGTGCTCGTACCAATGATGGCGAGATATTTATCGTGAAAGTACTTTACAAGGCCTTCATACAATTAAAGTAATGACGGGGTTACGTTATGGGATGGCCATATTTATTCTTTCTGAGGTGCTTTTTTTTTTCTCTTTCTTTTGAGCTTTTTTTCATAGAAGCTTGAATAGAACGGTGGAGCTAGGTCTAATTTGGCCTCCTTCAGGAATTGAGGTTTTTAATCCCTTCAAAATTCCTTTACTAAATACTATTATTCTTCTGGTGTCGGGGGTCAGAGTGACATGGTGCCATAACGCTATTCTACAGGGCCTTCACTCCCAGGCTTCGCATAGTTTAAGAATAACGATTGGCCTAGGGCTTTACTTCACTCTTCTCCAAGGATATGAGTACTTTGAAGCTTCGTTTAGAATTTCAGATTCGGTGTACGGAACTGTATTTTTTGTGGCTACAGGATTCCATGGTCTTCATGTGATCATTGGAAGATTATTTTTGAGGGTAAATTTAATGCGCCTACTGGCCGGTCAATTCTCAAGATACCACCATTTTGGTCTTGAAGCCGCTATCTGATATTGGCATTTTGTAGACGTGGTATGGTTGTTCTTATTTGTTTTTATTTATTGATGAGGGTCTTAGTATCTATATTTTAAATAGTCTCGCAGTCGGTTTATTTATATTATCGCTTATTATTTATATCATGGCCAATACTTTTGGCAAAAAAATAAAAAAGGAACGGTCAAAGAATTCTCCTTTTGAATGCGGGTTTGATCCTTTCAAAAAAGCACGAACCTCTTTCTCGGTACGATTTTTTTTGGTAGGTATCATTTTTTTAATTTTTGATATCGAAATTGTCATTTTGCTGCCTGTGGGAATTTTGATTAATTTTTATCTAGTCTCTCATTTTTCTGCTATTTCCTCAATTATTATTATTATCTTAATTTTTGGTCTGTTGCATGAGTGAAATCAAGGGGCTCTTAATTGGGTTTCTTGGATTTTGAGTTGGGCACAATCTATAATTTGCAATTATAAGATATATAATTATATAAAATCCTAAGATAATAAAAAGAACTTCTAATTCTTGAAGAGCTAAAAGCTATATCTATTAACAGAAGCCAAAAAGAGGCTTGTTATTGTTAATAATAGAAATGAGTAATCCTGTTATTTTTATAGTGTAAAAAACATATTGTTTTTTCAAAACAAAGATACTTAAGTTAAGAATAAAATAGTAGACATTTGACTTCGAATCAGATAATGGTTAATACCCTATTTTATTCGAGAGGTGGAACCTTCCTTTATTGCTTCAAAATAATGCTCTTGGAGCTTCCCAAATTAGGCAAAATTTACTAAAATAACTAATAATATAAACATTGAGATTATTGAAATTTTTAGGAACTTAAGCACTTGCCTAAAAAGAAAATTATAATTAATCTGTCTAAACTTTTTGTTTAAGTTGAGCCCCATCGTATACTCCAGTCACCCCCTGTCAATTAATTTGTAGGTATAAAACCTCTTTTTTAGCCTGGGGAAAGAAATTAACTGAGTACTCACTAAAGGTAAATACATTATTGAATGGGACCCTTTTTTTCATAAATGGCCTCTAAAAAGAAAAAATAAACCCAACTTCTTTATATGTAACAAAGTAAAAGAAAAGAATAGAGTGATTATTGTAAAAGTCAAATATTTGGATATATCTCTCAAATTAATAAAAATAAATTTCACTGGTAGACACACCCAACCGAGGAAAAAGCCCCTTACTCTTCTTATAAATAGTATAATAACTATAGTCTTGGCCAGAAAAAATCTTATGTCCCTTAAGGTCTCAATAGATTTTTTAATATCTCTATTACCCATAAGGTATATAACCCGTAAAGTGTACCTGACTGTCAGACCCGTTCCGATTATCCTTATAAAAAGGAAAAAAAAATTTATTCTTGATGATATAATATTTTCTAACACTAGGTCTTTAGAAAAATACCCAGCTAAAAAAGGGAAACCACACAAAGATAAATTTGTAACTCCAAAAAAAACTCCCAATAAGGGGCCCCTAGAGAAAAAATCCCCTCTTAGACGCAGGTCCTGTCTTCTTCTTATATTATGGATTATAACTCCAGCACATATGAAAATAGTTGATTTAAACATGGCATGTCTGATCAAATGGAAGAAAGCTAATTCTGGTATACCTAAGGATATAATTATTATTATAAGGCCTAGTTGACTTAATGTAGAGAGAGCAATAATTTTTTTTATATCCATCTCAAAATTGGCTATTCAGCCTGATATGACCATGGTCAAAGATCTTATAATCATTAAAATTATGTAAATTTGTTTGTCATAAAAACAAGGATGAAACCGAATAAGCAAAAACACCCCGGCAGTAACTAAAGTAGATGAGTGAACCAATGCTGAAACAGGTGTGGGAGCAGCTATAGCTGCTGGTAATCAAGCCGAAAACGGAATTTGGGCGCTCTTAGTCATGGCTCTAATGATCATTAGAGCCAAAAGTAATTTTGATCTCAAAGTTTCTAACAAAAAATTTCAAGAATTATTACAGTATATAAGACAGATACTGACTAAAATTATAGCGTCCCCCACCCGATTTCTAAGAATAGTCAGTATCCCTGAATTACAGGCGTATTCATTTTGGTAATAAACAACCAAAACATAGGAACTCAATCCTAGTCCATCTCACCCTAGTAGTAAGCTAATTAAATTAGGGCTTAAAATTAGTAGTATTATCGATCTCACGAATAACAGCAGGATAAATATAAATCGTTGATAGAAAGGATCCCCATCCATGTAGTATTTTGAGTAACCACAAATTACAGCAGAAATGAGCGTTACTGTCGAAACAAATATTATACTCATTCAATCTAACACTGTTAAAAAAATTATAGATCCCCCATTAAAAGAAAATAACTCCCACTCTAGAAAAAAAGTTATATTTTTTATTGATAAAAATACAAATAACATGAAAAATCCAGCTCTCACAAAGAACAAAGTATACATGTAAATATGGTAAATTGAATGGTTAATTTTCAATGTTTTGAGAATTTCTACTTTATAACCACAATATAATATTTTTTATAAACTACCAAAACAATAAAATGACCTAATGCTTAAAATTATGATATTTAAAGGAACCAAGTGGTTAAACAAAATGTAATAATTGAGGAAAGAGCACCCTTTAATTACATTTTTTGAGAATAAGTAGTTATTATGCTGTCTAAGAGAATATAGATAGATATTGTAGGCCCCTGTTAAAAAAGTAATTATAGCTAAAATCGGAATATTAAATTTTCTTCATCTGACTAGATTTAGCAACATACAAATTTCTCTAAATAAATTTAGAGTAGGAGGACCGGCGAGATTGGCTAATAGGAATATAAACCACCAAAATCTTAAGTTAGGTAAAATATTCAATAATCCTTTGTTTATAAACAAACTTCGTGTCCTTGATCGTTTATAGATAATGTCCACCAAATAGAAAAGACCTGAGGAACATAAGCCATGAGCGACTATTATAAATAAGCAGCCCTTAAATCCTAATTCTCCCAAAATTATCAATACTCTGATGCAACCGGCTATATGACAGACTGAGGAATAAGCAATTAATAGTTTTATATCCATTTGGCGTAAACATAAGAGGCCTACAAAAATCCCTCCCATTAAAGCAATTCTTAAAATTATAAATTTTATTTTAAATCTATGAAATTTCACAATTATAGGTAAAAATCGGATCAACCCGTATCCCCCTAGCTTTAATAAAATCCCAGCTAAAATTATGGAGCCCCTGACAGGGGCTTCCACATGTGCTTTTGGGAGCCAGATATGTAATATATATATGGGAAATTTAACTAAAAATGCTCCCATGACTATAATTTCTACCCAAGTGTTATAACCAATCAAACTTACGTAAATATTCATAGAACCTTGACCAGTCCTCCCTATATAAAATAAGACCAGCCCTAATAAAGGTAATGAGCCAAAAACAGTATAAAATAGTATATAAATACCTGCTATCAAACGCTCTGGTTGATACCCTCATCCAATAATAATTATTAGGATGGGAATTAATGAGGCTTCAAAAAAAATATAGAATAATAAATAGTCCTTAAAAATAAAACTTAAAATTAAAAATATTAAAAGAAATAAATTAATAATATTAAACCAGTTCTTATTATTTCAAGAATACTCTCTGAGTCTGACCAACAATCTTATAATAATAATCCAAACCCTTAATATAATAAGATTGTAGGAAAAAAAATCAACTCTTCAAAAAAGAGAGATTCTAGTGTGTGTAAAGTCCCAATTTAATAAAATTAAAAGAAATATATTTAAAATTAGGACTAACACTCTCTCGATAACTCTAGTGGATAAAATTAACCTTCTTAGCAAGAATATAATTATTATTAGCATCTTATAGAATTATACCATTTTATGAAATTTACCCTATGAGAGAAGCTAGAGACAATTAAAATGGACAGGCCCAAGACCCCCTCGCAAGTTATTATAACTAAAAAATATAATAAATAATATATCTCTAACCCTAAATGCCTTAAATTTAACCTGATAAATCAGTATATAAAAAGTGAGACATACTCTAATCTTAACAACCTAATCAATATATACCTATTATTAAGGATAAATTTAATAAGAATTAGGGTTAAACCAAAAAAAATCACTAAATTGATTATTAACATTATTATTTTTTTTCTTTCTTTCCTCACTTATATTTTGGTTATCACTTTCTTTTATTCCCAGCACCCTTTATTTATGAGCACAACAATTGCTCTACAGTCTATTTTAATTAGAACTACTATCTATTTGTTCAGTAGCACATCTTGATTTGGGTATCTTCTATTTATAATTTTCTTAAGAGGGATAATAATTATCTTGGTTTATGTATCGTCGTTAGCTTCTAATATATTGATAAAGTATTTTTCGTTAGATTTAAGAGTATATGCAATATTTTTAACTTTAGCTTTAAGCTTTTTTTTTGTTTCCCAAAAAGCTAATATTTTTTATGACAACAATGCCAGTTTTTCAAATTCACCAAACTTAGTCATCGTTGCCGGTAAGATCTACTCTAGAGAAACTTACTTATTCACGATTTTAATCATCAGTTATCTCTTAGTTGTTCTAATCCTGGTAGTGAAAAATTCGTTTTTCACAAAAGGACCCTTACGTTCACACATATAAATATCTTAATATTAGCGGTCTAAGAATTAATTCTTAGACCGCTAATATTAAGATATTTAACGCTAACTATATCTAAGATAGTATAGGAACAAAAAAAGACTGACAGGCAAAAAGATTTTCCATGCTAGCCTTATTAACTTGTCATAACGGAACCGAGGCATGGTTCTTCGGGTCCAAACGAACAAAAATACAATAATTATAGTAAAATAAAATGTCATAACACCAAGACTTTTATAGTTTAGAAAGAAAAAGCAAAATAATATTGATATAAATAAGATACTTCTATACTCCCCTAGAAAAATTAAAGTGAAACCCCCCCCGCTATATTCGGTATTAAACCCTGATACTAATTCAGACCCGCTTTCCGAAAAATCATAAGGAGTGCGGTTTGTTTCAGCTAGTCTTGAAGCAAGCCAGATTATTCTCAAAGGAAAAAAAATAATTAGAGATAATCCAGTAAATCTTCAGTTTATCAGTTCTTTAAAATTTAATCTACTTTTAATATAAACCAAACTTAAAATGATTATTATCAACCTCACCTCATATGAAATCATTTGAGCCATCGCTCGAATTCTTCCTATCATGGAATACTTACAATTTGAAGCTCAGCCTATCAGTATGATAGGATAAACCCCTATACTTCTCAGACATATGAAAAACAATGCCCCCAAAAAAAAATCGATTCCCCCTTCGGTTAAAGGGTAGGTGACCCAAAGGCCCAACCTAAAGGTGAGCATTATGACTGGTCTAATTAGATAGACTACCCTGTTCCTTCTATGTAGCCTTAAATTCTCCTTTAAAAATAATTTAACTGCGTCTGCAAAAGGCTGTAGAACCCCCCAATAACCAGTTTTATTAGGTCCTACACGAATTTGTATCCTTCCTACCACTTTCTGCTCCAATAAAGTTACAAAGGCTACACTAATTATTACTAAAACAAATATAACAATATAATGGATAATAATAAGAAAAAACTCCAGTACTATTTGGTCTCCCCATACATAAATTCTAAATTTATTGCACTAATCTGCCTAAATAGTAAATATTAAAATTATTCGGTCCTTTCGTACTAAAAAAATTCATAAATTTTAAAAGATAGAAACCAACCTGGCTTAAACCGGTTTGAACTCAAATCATGTAAAATTATAAAGGTTGAACAAACCCTCTCTTATAACTTCTACTTTATAGAGATATTTTAATTCAACATCGAGGTCGCAATCAATTTTATATATATGGCCTATCCAAAAATTATTACGCTGTTATCCCTAGAGTAACTTATACTAGTCATTTTTATCTAAAAGATCTTAAATTATTTTAACATGAAAAAAGGTAAATTATTTGCAAAATTTATGTTTCCCCAACAAAAATTTTTATTAATAAAAATTTTTATTATAATAATTCTTTATTATTAAAAATTGAAGCTTCTAGGGTCTTATCGTCCCTTTAGATTATATAAGTATTTTTACTTATAGTAAAAATTCATTAATTAATTTCTACACCTTCAAAAATTGTTCAACCCTTCATTCCAGTTTCCAATTAAGAAACAATTTATTATGCTACCTTAGCACAGTCAAAATACTGCAGCCGTTAAATTTTCACCGGGCAGGCTATATTTTCTATTTGCCAGAAAAAAATGTTTTTGATAAACAGTCAAAATTTAATTTAGTTAATTTATTTTAACAACCAAAAGTACTAATTAAATCATTATAATTTTTTTAATCACCATTTTAAAAAATAAAAAATTAGGTTTAAATTCACATATTTATCCTCACCTAAATTATTTAACAAAAATTATTGTCATAGCTAATTTAAAGCTTAGGCCTTTATACTAATAAACCTTATTTGCACTTAATCAACTTACCCAATTAAGCTTTTCTTCTATAAATATATAACTTTATTATCTCATTTTTAATTAGATATAATTAATTACGTTTAAATTTTCATTACTACAGAAAATTTTACCTTTTTTTGATACAAATAGGTTTAACTTTCTTTAGCTCAATTAATTTCGAAATTTATAATTTTATACCATATTAATCTACCCTGATACAAAAGGTATAATTTTTTACAAATTCTTTGATAATTTTCACAGCCCTCCACAGTACTAAAAATGCCTAAAAAGGTTATTATTATTGTAAGTAATAAGTATCATTTTTAGAAGCACCTTCAGGTGCTTCTACTTTGTTTCGACTTATCCCAAAAGAGAGTGACGGGCAATTTGTACACTAAATTATTAATTTTCATACATATACACATATTACATTTAAATCCACCCTTCACTAAAAAATTTATTTAACAATGTTTAACTAATTATTGTAACTAATCTAATTTTAAATATGTCTGCACCTTGATCTAGCTTTTTTAAAATAATCAAAATAATTGTTTATTGAAAAATTATTAAAATGATGGTATACAAAAATAATCTAAAAACCAAAATAGTGAGGATTATCAATTCAATAGACAAGTTCCTCTAATTTAAAAAGCCGCCAAATTTTCAAATTTTATCTCTAATCTCCCAAGGAAGTGTGTATTGAGTGTAATAGGGTATCTAATCCTAGTTCGTGCTCTCACTTTTCTAAAATATTAAAAATCATATAAGGAAAAAAATTTCACCTAATTCTACTACCCCTCTTCTATTAATTATTTACCTTAATAAATATTTTCCTAAAATCTTAGTTTAACCGCAAGTGCTGGCACTAAATTCGTCATTACTACAAAAAACTCTCCAAAAGATTTCACTTAAAAAGAAAATTATGCACTCCTAATACTACTCAGATCAACTATAATAAAAGACTAAAAAATTTAGATATAAAGTCCTAAATGAAAATATGTAAACGCCAATTAAGTTTTTTTTTTTTAAAACCGTTGAAAAAAATTTTTAATCTCTTTTTAGTGAAATTACTTATTTAAATTTTAAATATATCTAAAAAAATTTWAAAAAAAAATAGTAGAAAAAAAATATATTTATAATAATATATTTATTTTAATTAAATTAATTTTTACCYCTAATTTTAATTTTTTATTAAAGTAAATTCTTGTTAAAATAAAATACC